GTTAATATAAGCTAATTAAGCTGATGAGTTCATATCTCATATATGATTTATTTTGTTTTCTAATTTTTTTATTTTTTTAATTATATATTTTATTAGATTTCATTTAGTAATAAGATCTGATGATTGATTTTTGATTTGATTAGGATTAGAAATTAATATAATAATATTTATTATAATTATTTATGAACGATATAGAATATTTAACATTGAATCTTGTATAAAATATTTTTTCATTCAAAGAATAGGTTCTGCTATTTTATTAAGTTTGTTTTATTTTGGAAAAATATACTTTAAAGAAGTAGTTTGTTTAGTTATAAGATATAAGGTTGGAGCTGGACCTTTCTTTTTTTGATTTCCTTCTCTTTGTAGAGGAATTTCATGGATATCTTGTTTTATTTTAATGTGTTTTCAAAAAATTATTCCTTTTATTTTATTAAGAATATTTTTATCTGGTTTGGTTTTTTATATAATTATATTAAGTTTATTTTTTGGTATCATAGGAAGATTTAATCAGAGAGATTTAAAGCAATTAATTGCTTATTCTTCAGTATATCATTTAGGATGAATATTATTAAGATTAATATCTTTTAATGAATTTTGAATAATTTATTTGATTTTATATGGAATATTAATTATACCAATTATTTATTTTTTTTATATAAAAAAAATAAATAATTTGTTTGATGTAATTAAAATGAAGCATAAAAAGTGATTTGTAATAATGATGTTAAGAATAGCAGGAATACCTCCTTTATTAGGATTTTTTTTAAAATGATTTGCTTTTATTACAATTTTTATACAAAGTTCTTTTTTTTGATTTATTTTAGTTTTAAGTTCTGTAGTGATATTTTATGTATATTATCGAGTTATTTATGATGTATTGATAGGATTTTTTATATATGGGGTTTGAATAAACTGAGTGATTGAAAGAAATAAAATTTGGTGAGATTTTATTACAATTGTTGGAATTGTTATTGGAGGTTCTGTAATTATATTTTTATGTTAATAAAGGAAAGTAAGATAATGTCTGTTAATATTTTCAAGGTTAAAAGTGTATACTTATATGAATTTACAGTTCATCATCAATGATTTCTTAATTTTTTAAATTTGCAATTTAATGTTTTAATAAACTATTTAGAAATTTAAGTTACTGCGATGGTTTTATTCAACTAATCATAAAGATATTGGAACTTTATATTTAATATTTGGAGTTTGGTCAGCTATAGTAGGAACAGCAATAAGAGTTTTAATTCGTATAGAATTAGGTCATTCTGGAAGAATATTAGGAGATGATCATTTATATAATGTTATTGTTACTGCTCATGCTTTTGTAATAATTTTTTTTATAGTTATACCAATTTTGATTGGTGGATTTGGAAATTGATTAGTTCCTTTAATATTAGGGGCTCCTGATATATCATTTCCTCGAATAAATAATTTATCATTTTGATTACTTCCTCCTTCTTTATTTTTATTATTTATATCTTCTATGGTTGAAACAGGGGTAGGAGCCGGGTGAACAGTGTATCCTCCTTTGGCTTCTAGTACTGGTCATATAGGAAGATCAATAGATTTTGCTATTTTTTCTTTACATTTAGCTGGTGCTTCTTCTATTATAGGAGCTGTAAATTTTATTTCTACTATTATTAATATACGGTTAAGTAGAATGAGAATAGAAAAAGTTCCTTTATTTGTGTGATCTGTTTTTATTACTGCCATTTTATTATTATTATCTTTACCTGTTTTAGCAGGAGCTATTACTATATTATTGACTGATCGAAATTTTAATACTTCTTTTTTTGATCCTGCTGGGGGAGGAGATCCTATTTTATTTCAACATTTATTTTGATTTTTTGGTCATCCTGAAGTATACATTTTAATTTTACCTGGATTTGGAATTGTGTCTCATGTAATTAGATCTTCTGTTGGAAAGCGAGAACCATTTGGAAGATTAGGAATGATTTATGCTATAGTAGGTATTGGAGGAATAGGATTTGTTGTGTGAGCACATCATATATTTTCAGTAGGTATAGATGTTGATACTCGAGCTTATTTTACTGCAGCTACTATAATTATTGCTGTTCCTACTGGAATTAAGGTTTTTAGTTGAATAGCTACTATTCATGGTTCTTATTTTAAAATAAGAACTCCTATAATATGAAGTATTGGATTTGTATTTTTATTTACTTTAGGAGGGATTACTGGAGTTGTTTTATCTAATTCATCGTTAGATGTAGTATTACATGATACATATTATGTAGTGGCTCACTTTCATTATGTTTTAAGAATAGGAGCTGTATTTGCTATTTTAGCTGGAATTACTTATTGATTTCCTTTGTTTTTTGGAATAGTTTTAGGAGAGAAAATAACTAAGCTTCATTTTTTTGTAATATTTTTAGGTGTAAATTTAACATTTTTTCCTCAACATTTTTTAGGATTAAATGGAATACCTCGTCGTTATTCAGATTATCCTGATGCTTTTATTTTTTGAAATATAATTTCATCTATAGGTTCTATTTTATCTTTATTTGCAGTAATATTATTTATATATATTGTTTGAGAGGCTATAGTTTTAAAGTTATTTGGTAGTAATGAGTATCATGTTAATTCATCTTTAGAATGAATTAATAACATTCCACCTTTAGATCATACTTTTAATCAATTGAATTTATTAAGAGAAGAAATTTTTGCCAACTTGAAGATCTTTATTATTTCAAGATGGGGTTTCTCCAGTAATAGAGCATTTAATTTTTTTTCATGATCATATTATAATAGTAATAATTATAATTATAATTATAGTGGGTTATGTACTTGTTAATTCTTGTTTTAATAAGTTTTATAATTTAGGAATATTTCAGGGACAGGGACTTGAAAGAATTTGAACTGCAATACCTGCTATTTTTTTATTGTTTATTGCCTTTCCTTCTTTACATTTATTATATTTAATGGAAGAAAGATCAGATTATGATATTACAATTAAGGTAATAGGTCATCAATGATATTGATCTTATGAATATAGAGATTTAGGATTTAAATCATTTGATTCTTATATATTGTCAAGTGATGATGCAATATTTCGATTATTAAATGTAGATAACTCTTTAGTTATTCCTTTTAATAGAAATATTCGAATAATTATTTCAAGAATAGATGTAATTCATTCTTGAACTATTCCTTCATTAGGTGTAAAGGCAGATGCTGTACCTGGTCGACTAAATCAATTATTTTATGTATTTAATCGAATAGGTTTATTTAGTGGACAGTGTTCTGAAATTTGTGGTGCAAATCATAGATTTATACCTATTATAATTATAGTTGTTCCTCGAATAGAGTTTCTGTCAAAGTGATTTTAAAATGGTGGCCGAATTAGGTGTTAGTCTCTTAAATTAATTATGAATGGTTTAGTTAATAATAATATTAATTTGTCAAGTTAAAGAAGAGCTAATTCCTCAGTTAATACCTATATTTTGAAAAAGTTCTATTTTAATGAGTTTTATATTATTGTTAGTTTTAATTATTTTTTATAATTTTAAAATATCGGAATATTTTATAAAAAATTCTGATATAAATAATAAAATTATTTTATTTGAGTTTATATGATAATAAGTTTATTTTCAGTATTTGATCCAACTTCTTATTTTGGTATAAGATTAAATTGATTAATTGTTTTTATAATTTTATTATATTTTCCTATAAAGTTTTATTTAATTGAAAGTGGATTAATATCTATTTTTAAAATTTTATTTATAAGAGTAAGAAAAGTTTTTAAAGAAGTTTCAATTCCAAATCATATAGCGTTGAATTTTTTATGTGTAATAACATTTATTTATTTAGTTTTTAGAAATATATTAGGATTATTTCCATTTATTTTTACTATAACAGCTCATCCTTTAATTACATTAGGATTAGGAGTTGTTTTTTGAATATCATTTTTTTTAATAGGATTTTCGTTTAGTTTTAAAAATAGATGTGCTCATCTAGTTCCAGAAGGAAGTCCTATAATTTTAGCTCCTTTAATAGTATTAATTGAAAGAATTAGTCATTTAATTCGACCTTTTACACTTTCTATTCGATTAGCTGCTAATATAATGGCAGGACATTTAATTATAGGATTATTATCTAGAATTAGAATAGTAAGTGTAATTGGTTTTGTTAGATCTTTAATTTTACAAAATATTCTTTTAATCTTAGAATTTGGAGTTACAGTTATTCAAGGATTTGTATTTAGAATTTTATTGTTATTATACGCGTTAGAATATTATTAATTTTTGGAAAAGCATTATCATCCTTTTCATATAGTAAATATATCTCCTTGACCTTTAATAAGAGGATTAGGAGCTTTGGTATTAGTTGTAGGTTTAATTAAGCTTTTTGTTTTTTTTGAAAGAGATTTAATATTTAGATCATTTTATTTATTAATTTTAGTAACAATAATATGATGACGTGATGTAATTCGAGAAAGTACCTTTCAAGGATTTCATTCAAGTGTGGTGTTAAAAGGACTTATATTAGGTATAATTTTATTTATTGTAAGAGAAATTTTTTTTTTTTTTTCTTTTTTTTGGGCTTTTTTCCATTCTAGATTGAGACCGTCAGTAGAATTAGGAATTCAATGACCTCCAATAGGAGTATTTCCTTTTAATCCTTTTCAGGTTCCTTTATTAAATACTGTTATTTTATTAAGATCTGGAGTTAGAGTTACTTGAGCTCATCAGATAATCTTGAAAGAAGATTGAGAAGGTGCTAAAATTTCGTTAATAGTTACATGAATATTAGGTGGATATTTTTTAATTTTACAAGGATTTGAGTATTATATATCTTCTTTTGGAATTAGAGATTCTGTATTTGGGTCTACTTTTTTTATAGCTACGGGATTTCATGGATTTCATGTTATTGTTGGAAGAGTATTTTTATTTATTATTTGATATCGTTTCTTAAATTATCATTTTTCTAAAAGTCATCATTTTGGGTTTGAAGCTGCTGCATGATATTGACATTTTGTTGATGTTGTTTGGTTATTTTTATTTTCTGTAGTGTATTGATGAGGTACTTAGAGTTAGAAGTATTATTGTATGTTTAATTTCCAATTAAAAGGTGAATATATTTTGTATTTTATTATTTTTGAATCTATTTTATTAGTATTTTTGGTTTATTTTTTATTTTTATTGGTCTGTTTAAGGTTAAGAATATTAATAGAAGTTATAAGATCATATGAATGCGGGTTTGATATTAATTCTTTAGTTCGATTTGTGTTTTCCTATCGGTTTTTTTTATTAGCTATTTTGTTTATTATTTTTGATGTAGAAATTTCTTTAATGTTACCTATTCCGTATTTAATAATTAGATTGATGGGTGTTTTTATTTTTTGTTTGTTTATATTGGTTTTAATAGTTGGATTATTATATGAATACTTTTTTGGATCATTAGATTGATTACATTTTTATATAAATAAGGATAGATAATTTATTTTTAAGACTTAAACTTAATGCACTTTTTCTGCCAAATAGATTATTAATGGAGCTGAAGTAGCGTTTTCATTGTTAATGAAATGAAGGAGGTTTTAAATTGATTTGCAATCAATTAATATGGTAACATACGAAAAGTTTAATGAAAGCTGCTAACTTTTATATAGCTAATTGCTACGAAGTAAGAGCGAAAGCGACTTAATTTCGACTTAAGTTAAGGATTAAGAAGTTTTATAACGTCATTATTTCATGATGAAGATGTATTAGTCTTCTTTATCTTCAGTAAAGTGCTTTAATATCAGCTAAGAAAATAAATTATTATTAATGGAATTAAAGAAATTATTAACAATATTATTAATGTTGATGATTTTGAGGATTCTGGAATTATAGATATTTTTATTGTTTGTTTAAATGAATTGTTTGGTCCATACATTTCTTGTCAATTTTTATCATTATTAAATGAGATTACCATTAAAGGAAATCAGTAATTAAATATTTTTGTTGAAATAAAATGAGTAAATCATAATGAAAGTGAAAATTGTCCTATTGATTTATAAAAAAATCTCTTGAAAGATAATATTATTCCTAAGGTGAATCCTAATATAAGTGAAGTTATAATTGAAAATTTATAATAATTTGGGAAAATAAATATGCTTTGGGGTTTTATGATTCATAATATTAAAGTTCCTAAAACTAAAGGAGTAATTCTTATAATTATTAATGGAAAATTAGAATAAAATGAAGTATGATTGAAAGAGTCTGATTTAGATTTAATTAGAATTTTACTTGATAAATATATTATTCGTAAAGAGTATGATGAAGTTATTCCAATTGATAAAATTATTATAAATGACAAAACTGATTCTAGTTTTGTGGTAATTATGAATTCAATAATGTTATCTTTAGAAAAAAATCCAGATGTAAAAGGGAGTCCTATTAAAGCTATATTAGTTAAAGCTAATGTGGAATTAATTGCTGGATTATTATTTGAATTAGTTATTAAGCGTATATCTTGATATGATGATTCATGAATTAAAATTCCTGCACATATAAATATCAATGATTTAAAATAAGCATGAATAATAAGGTGAAAATATCTTAATGAATTTGATTTAATTGAAATTGCAAATATTATTATTGCTATTTGTCTTAAAGTAGATAATGCAATAATTTTTTTTAGATCTTGTTCTCAATTAGCTGAAAGTCCAGCATATAATGCTGTAATTGAGGAAATAAATATTAAAGAAATTAAAATGTAAGGATGAATATTAGTTGTAATTCGAATTATTAAATAAATTCCTGCTGTTACTAAAGTGGAGGAATGAACTAATGCTGAAATAGGAGTGGGGGCGGATATTGCTATAGGTAATCAAGCTGAAAAAGGAAATTGAGCTCTTTTAGTACATGCAGCTAATATTAATATAAATAGAATTATTAATGGAAATATTTCATTTATATTCAATTCTCAATTTAATGTTGATAATAATATTCTAATTGATAAAAGAATTAAAATATCTCCAGTACGATTTGTAAGAAGTGTAATTGACCCACAGCTAGCTGTAGATCAATTTTGATAGTAGATTACTAAAATATAAGAAGATACTCCTAATATATCTCATCCTAATAATATTAAAAATAAATTGTTTCTTAAAATTAAAATTATTATTGATAAAATAAATATTATTAACATTAAATGAAATTGTTTATATTCATTCTTTGGGATATAATATATTCTAAAAATTATAATTATTCTTGAAATTATTAACACTGTTCTTATAAATAAACAGGATATTCAATCTAGTATTGTTGTTAATTGGATTTGTAATGATATTATAGCTTCTAATGGAATTGTAAAATATAGAAAGGTATTATAAAATAATAAATATAATCTTATTAAAAAAAGAATTAAAGAAATTGAAATTGTTAATAAAGAATTGAAATTTATATAAGAATTATTAACTCCACAAGTTATTGTTTTATTTAAACTAGAATATTTAATTAAATAAGTATTTCTATTTTTATAAGCAAAATAATTAATGGAATTAAATGGATAAATAAAGACAAATAAATTTTATATGGAGTATTGATTAAAGGAAGGATTTCTATTTTGTTATGAGAAATATTTAAAAACATTATTATTGAAAATGAAGTTACTACAATAGAAGATAAAAAAATTATAATTATTGTTATTTTATTTCATATTAATGTTCTTATTATAATAAAAATTTCTCTTACTGTATTAATAGTAGGAGGGGCTGAAATATTTACTATGGTAAATATAAATCATCAAAAGGTAATATTAGGAGAAATTGAAATTAATCTTTTAAATAAAACGATTCTTCGAGAATGATATTTTAAATATAAATCATTTGTTAATAAAAATAAAGCTGACGATGATAATCCATGAGCAATTATTATTAAAATTGCTCCTATTATTCCTAGTTTTATTATTGAAAATAATCCTAACAATACAAATCCTATATGGGCTACTGAAGAATAAGCAATTAATGATTTAAGATCTTTTTGTCGAATGCAATTTAGTCTAGTTAAAGTAGCTCCTATTAATCTAATTCTAATAATTCAGTTATTAATTGAATTTATTTTTTTAATACATAAAGGAATAAATCGAATTAAACCATATCCTCCTAATTTTAATAATATAGCAGCTAAGATTATTGATCCTTCAAGAGGTGCTTCAACATGAGCTTTTGGTAATCAAATATGGGTAAAGAATATTGGAGTTTTGGCTAGAAAAGCTATTATAAATATAATAATTATATTTAATTTGAATAATGAAATATTAAGTATATTGAATGAATAATTATTTTTTAAAATAATAATATTAATAAGTAATGGAAGAGATGCTGTAATAGTATATATTATTAAGTAAATTCTAGCTTGAAGACGTTCTTGTTGTTTTCTTATTTTTATAATTAATATTATGGTTGGAATTAAAACTAGTTCAAACAAAATATAAAATATAATTAAGTTTGAAATTGAAAAAGTTAAAATAAGAATTAATAAAATAGGAAAAATAGTTATAAAAATACTTTTTAAATTAAATGATGATAAAATAATTAATATTACTCTTATTAGCGATAATATAATTAAAATATAGGATGATTTATCTTGAAATATAATTTTATTAAAAATGATAATTCTGTAATTGAAATTTATTAAGGTAATTATTATAAATATAATTGATATATAAATAATTAAAAAAGGAAGTCATGTTTTAATAATAAATAGTGTAAAGAAAGGAATAATAAATTTTAACAAAAGTTAAAGATCTAATAAAAATTGAACTAGAAGAATTATGTGAATTTGATAATGAAATTAATATACTTAATCTTATGCTGGATCCTCTTACTATTATTGTAAGTATAATTATTATTGATGGAAATGAAATTGATGAGAAGTTAATTGAAATAAAAAAGAATAATGAAATTAACAATAATTCTAATCTTAATAGTATAATTAAAATGTTTTTTCGTCATCAGCATATTCTTAAAATTCTAATTATAATTATTATTGAAATTATTAATATTTTTAGTATTTTCTACATCCAAAGTAGATATTTTAATTAAATTATTTAGAACTTTTGGTAAATTTAATTTTTTTGTTAGGGGTATTATTTATTATTAGATTACAACCGGTATTTATAGTTAGAATTTTAATTTTTATTACTCTTCTTTATTCTTATTTAATTTATAAAGTAATTGGTACTTTTTGATTTAGATATATATTATTAATAGTTATGTTAAGAGGAGTATTAGTAATTTTTACATACATAGTAAGATTAGTTCCTAATGAAAGTTTTGAAGTAGTTAATTTAGTTATTTTATTAAGATTTATAGTTAGAATATTTTTAAATTGAGGATTAAATTTTAATAATGATATAGGTATTATAAGAATAGATTTATGAGCTTCATATTTAGGTAGATTTAGATTATTTTTAGTTATTTTCTTATTAGCAGTTATATTATTAGTAGTTGTAGTAAGATGTATAACTGAAGGAAGTTTTCGGGTGAGATAATAAGGTGCCTGATTAAAGGGCTAATTTGATAGATTAGATTATGAATTATTTTTTTATCTTTACGTAAAGAAAATAAATTATTAATAATTATAAATAATTCTTTAGTTGATTTACCTTCTCCTTCTAGTTTAAGATATTTTTGAAATTTTGGTTCTTTGTTAGGTGTATTTTTAATAGTTCAGATTTTATCTGGCTTATTTTTATCTTTTCATTTTAGAGGGGATGTAAATTTGTCTTTTTTTAGAATTATTCATATAATGCGAGATGTAAATTATGGATGATTATTACGAGTAATTCATGCTAATGGTGCTAGAATATTTTTTTTGTTAATATATATTCATATTGGTCGAGGTTTATATTATGGGTCGTATCGATTTGAAAAAGTATGATTAAGAGGTGTGAGAATTTTATTATTGTCTATGGCTACTGCTTTCTTAGGATATGTTTTACCTTGAGGGCAAATATCTTTTTGGGCTGCTACTGTAATTACTAATTTACTATCAGCGATTCCTTATGTAGGAGTATTATTAGTAGAATGAATTTGAGGTGGATTTTCGGTTAGTAATCCTACTTTAACTCGATTTTTTGCTTTTCATTTTATTTTACCTTTTGTTATTCTTTTTTTTGTTATTTTACATTTGTTTTTTCTTCATGAAAAAGGGTCTAGAAATCCTCTAGGATTAATAGGAAGAAGAGATAAAATTATATTCCATCCTTATTATGTTTTTAAGGATATTTTTGGATTTAGATTTTTTTTTATATTTTTTATAATAATTTGTTTATTATATCCTTATATTTTTATGGATGTAGAAAATTTTATTTCTTCTAATCCTCTAGTTACTCCTGTTCATATTCAACCTGAATGATACTTTTTATTTGCTTATACTATTCTTCGTTCAGTTCCTAGAAAAATTGGGGGAGTTGTTGCATTAGTTATATCAGTATTAATTTTATACTTTTTACCTTTTTTTTTAAAACATCGTTTTCGAAGAACATTTTTTTATTTTTTTATAAAATTTATGTTTTGAATTTTTTTTGTTAATTGATTACTTTTGACTTGAATTGGAGCTTGTGTAGTTGAAGTTCCTTATATAGAATTAGGAATAATTTTTAGAGTTATTTATTATATAATATATATAATATTTTGAATAATATATGAAGTACAAGATCTTGTAATATTATGACTTTATAAAGATTGTTTTGAAAACAATTTATAAGATTATTCTTTAAAGTCGAGTTGATTAGTTTAAGTAAAACATAAATTTTGTAAGTTTAAGTTCTATATAATAAATATATAAGAAATAAAAATTGGTATAATAATTGTTAATATAGATATTGGTAAAAAGATTTTTCATCTTAATTTTATTAATATATCATATCGAAATCGAGGAAATGTTCTTCGAACTCAAATTAAAATAATTGAGATAATTATTAAAATTAATATTGAGAAGATTGATTTGATGCTTTTAAAAAATATAATAGTAGTAATTATTCTTAAAATTAATATACTTATATATTCTGCTAAAAAAATTAATGCAAATCAACCTCCTATGTATTCTACATTAAATCCGGAAACTAATTCTGATTCTCCTTCTGCAAAGTCAAAAGGACTTCGATTTGTTTCTGCTAAACAGGATGTTAATCATATAAATATAATAAATATATTTCCCCAAAAAAAATGTAATAATTTTTGTGATTCTTCTATTTGAGTAAATGCATAAGATTGTGATAAAATAACAATAAATAAAATAATTATGAAAAATGATACTTCATAAGAAATTATTTGAGCAACTCTTCGAATTGCTCCTAGATATGAATACTTAGAATTTGATGATCATCCTACTAATAAAATAAAGTATACTCCTAATCTTGATAAAATAAAAAAGTATAATATATTATGTTTATTATCTATTAATGAGTTAGAATTAAATAGAATAATTGGAATTATTATAATTATAATAAGTAATGATAGTGATGGGGTTAAATATGATAATATAAAGTTTATTGATTCTATAGAAATTAGGTTTTTATTAAATAATTTAATAGCATCTCTAAATGGTTGAAGGAGTCCAATTAATCCTACTTTATTAGGTCCTTTTCGAATTTGAGTATATCTAAGAATTTTTCGTTCTAAAATAGTATAAAAAGCTACAGCTACTAAAATTCTAATTGAAATTAAGATAAAATTTATGGAGAATAATATTGAAGTTTTATTAGATTCTAATTCTAATGCATTAGTTCTGCCAAGAAAATAATTTAATTATTTTCTTAGGTCCTCTCGTACTAGAAGAAATTTAAGAAGATAGAAACCGACCTGGTTTGCACCGGTCTGAACTCAAATCATGTAATTTTTTAAAAGTCGAACAGACTTTCTATATCTACTATTGCGTGAATAAGAATATTAAATCAACATCGAGGTCGCAATTATTATTTTTAATAAGATCTTTAAAATTTTATTACGCTGTTATCCCTACGGTAATTTAATCATTTAATTAATTTTATTAGATCAATTTAATAAATATTATTATTAAAATATTTATTAATTAACTGCCCCAGTTAAACTAAAGTAAAATTCAATAGGGTCTTATCGTCTTTCTATTTTATAAAAGTCTTTTTACTTTTAAGATAATTTTAATATTTAGATTAAAGAAATAATTTTAAATGTTAAATCTTTTGTTCTAGTCTTTAATTAAAAGACAAATGATTATGCTACCTTAGCACAATTGCGGCTATTAAATAATTTCATTGAGCAGATCTTACTATTAATTATTTCTAATAGAGATGTTTTTGTTAAACAGTCATTAAATATATGAGTTATTTAAATTTATTTAAAATATTTACTTATTTTATCATTTTTATATAATAAAGATGATATTTTATTAGTAGAGTTTTATTTAATTAAATTAATAAGTTATTAAACTGTTTGAATATTATAATTTCTATATTTAGTTTTATAAAAAAAATAAACTTTTAATGTAATTTATCTTACAAAAATTATATTTAATATAATTTTTTATAAAATACCAGATATTAATTTAATCGAATAACGTTTAATTTCAATTTAACTTTTAAAAGTTCATATAATGAGTTTATAAAATTAAATAGATCTTAAAATTTCGGGAATAAAAAATTATTATTTGAATAAATAAATCCTGATACTAAAGGAATAATATATTTCTTTGAAAAATTTTTATTTTCCTTTTCAGTTTTTATTTTAATATAATAAAAAAAAATAAAATTAATTTTTTAAAAATTTGTTTTATAAAATATATTATTAGATTCATTTCAGTGTAAGTGAAATGCTATAAAAGCTTATTAATTCTTGATACTTTTTCCAAAATATCAACTATGTTACGACTTACCTTATCTTATGATAAGGGTGACGGGCGATATGTGCACATATTATAATTTTATTCAAATTTTAATATTATTGTATTTAAGAAATTTACTTCTAAATCCTATTTCTTAAAAGATTAATATTAATTATTCGTTAATTAAATTTTAATGTAACTCATTTATTCTTTAATGTAAATTACACCTTGACCTAACATTTTATTATTTATTTAGAATAATATTTTATAATTAGTTCTTTTGATGGCGGTATATAAATTTTATTATAAAGTAAAAATTATCGGGGGTTGTCGATTAATAAACAAGTTCCTCTAGTAAAATGAAATGCCGCCGTTGTAAATAAGTTTTGTAATAAATTATTATTACTTTTATTTATTTTAATATACTAGGGTTTCTAATCCTATTTTAAGTTTGAAAACTATAACTTTTATTTATATAAATTTTGTAAAATTAAAGAAATTTTACTTTTAATAGATTGATTTTTTATAAAATATAGATAAGTTTATAAAAATATAATTTAACTAAAAGGATAACCGCAACTGCTGGCACTTAAATAATTAGTTAGTTATTTAATTAATTGTTCTTTATATATTAAATAATATTAGATTTATAAAAATTAAATTTATTTTTATAATTTTTCATGAATATAATATATTATAAAATTTTATAATGTGATTCTATTAGATAGAATATATCTCTATAAAAATCAAATTTTTATGTGCAAAAACACTTTAATAGAAAAAAATTTCCTGAAAATTTTTTACTTTTTAAAAAGATATATAGTAAAATTTACATTGATTTTTTGAACTTATTGAAAATTTCCAATTTTTTTTTTTTTTTTTTAAAAAAAGGAGGTGTCAATTTTAAGTCAAGTGCATTATTTTGGAATCGTTTTTAAAATTTTTTTGAAAAATTTTTTTAAAGGTATAAATTAATGTAACCATTACGATTTTCTAATATTTTTAGGGGTTTTTTAAAAATAAAAATGTTTACTTTTTTTTTTATAGTCTATGAAAAAACGCATTGAATGATTTTCAGATTATGTAATATACATATTTATTATTATTTTCTTTATGGGGATTGCATTTGTATAGTAGTAACTTCTTTAATCTATATCTTCTTAATAGAATAGATTTTTCAGGCCCGATAGCTGGGGAAAATCGGGCCTGGGAAAATAATATCTATACTATTTATAGTAGTATTGTTATTGGGTTTGGTATTTTTAATAAAGTTATTGTGTAATTACATATATATTTTTTAATAATATGTTATACTCATTCTAAGTGTTGTTATCATTATTTACTTTAGAATGAGTATATGTTTGTGTANCTTTATGGGGATTGCATTTGTATAGTAGTAACTTCTTTAATCTATATCTTCTTAATAGAATAGATTTTTCAGGCCCGATAGCTGGGGAAAATCGGGCCTGGGAAAATAATATCTATACTATTTATAGTAGTATTGTTATTGGGTTTGGTATTTTTAATAAAGTTATTGTGTAATTACATATATATTTTTTAATAATATGTTATACTCATTCTAAGTGTTGTTATCATTATTTACTTTAGAATGAGTATAT